GTAGCGTAGGATTGACCTGTAATAACGAACCGATAGGTATAAACCTTCGCTCAATACTAGAATCGACAATTCAAACTTAGTATCTGAGGCTGCATTAATCGAGGATACACAACAGAAGGAGTTGTTCTATTTCCAAACTTTACCTTCAACAAGCGTAGATTTCTTTTTCTTTTTATCCCGATCCCGAATCGTGTGTCTTTCTCGTAAGACTAAGAGGAATAAAAAAATCAAATCGCACCATCTCTGTAATAGGTAAATGCCTCTTTTTCTCCTGAAGTTGTCGGAATTATTCGTAATAAGATATTGGCTACAATTGAAAAGGTCTTATCAATAAAATTTCCATTTATCCGTGGTCTAGGCATAGGCAGCAATCCATTCAAAAATTCTTAGCATTCTCTCTCTCATGGAAACAGGATCCCACAACGAAAAGAATGGTACAGTACGAAATAACATAAAATTAGAGTCATTCAAAATAAAAAAATATGTGTCTTCTATTCAACTATTCACTATTCAAATTGTTCCTTTTCACAGGAATTGATAAGAACTAAAAACAAAATAGTGCAACCTCATTCGATTTCATTCTAATGGAATCGTATAACCAACGAAGGAAACGATGCCGATGACATTGAAGTTACAGATTAGAAGAACCCACGAAATTTTGATGGAATTAGGATCTAAAGAAGAAAAAGGATCGAATACTCATAATCAGTCTATGATGAGAAGAGAATAACCGCCTATTTTATTTTGTCTTGTGTACATAGCGGGGATACACGAGACAATCCAAATAGAAAAACAATCCCATAGCAAAGATAGTTTAGGAATTTGTACTAGATCGATGGCCTAAGAGTTTGTTGTTGATAACTCGAAACCTGGATTGGATGAGAAGTCTTAGGATATCGAATCGTAGTCTAACTAGAATGATGATCTAAAGAGATCCATTAATCCGCGTCTATAAAATATAGATCCCTCAATCGGTCGATTTGTTCTAATTTAGAATTTCGCGATTGAATCGGGAAGAAAGGGATATGCCGACAAAGAAGAGAACCTTGTTTTGGCAAACAGGAAGAGTTAACCGTTTTCGCAAGTAAAGCAATTTTCTCTTTATCTCGGGAGCTTCGAAGGAAAGATCTTTCTTTGACTTGGATCAAAAATTTTCTATTTTGATAGCTTTTTATTGTTAGAGTTGATTAGTCGGACCTACCCAATAATTCAGATAAATGACTCGCAATTCACTCGGTTTTTGGGTCATAATCATTATGTAGGAGAGATGGCCGAGTGGTTCAAGGCGTAGCATTGGAACTGCTATGTAGGCTTTTGTTTACCGAGGGTTCGAATCCCTCTCTTTCCGTACCTTCACCCAAGGCACCGATCTTACTAACCACAATAGATCAAATAAGAATCGATATCAGTCTTCCATACAGTTAGACCGTTCTTAGATTCTCTATTCCTAATGGCTGTGGCACGTAAAAGACTGGAAAGAAAGGGGGAGATAAGGAAAGAAAATCTCCCTCTCGATCTATGATACCTAAATAAGAGAAAAATACGGCTCAAACCCTTCTTTCTCTTAACCTTAGGTTAATTTACTTCGCCGAAAGGGAGCAAAGTTGTCCGCACTTTACCTTATTACTTTACCTTATTAGAAAAATTTTTTATTTTCGTTCGGTTTAAGTCTGACGAGAATAATATTCTACGACTAGCAATTCATTTATTTCCAAACCGACCCATTTACTATCTATTATTTGATTGACTAATCCTTTAGATTGCACTGGGTCAAGAGTTAAATGGTTTGGTAATTCCTCGTGAGGAGAGGAATCGAGAGAATTTTGAATTAGAACTTTAGATTTTCCGTCATCCTTTGCCGTAATAGTATCTCGGGGTTTGCAGCGATAACTTGGTATGTCTACGATCCGACCATTTACTAAAATATGTCGATGGTTAACTAATTGGCGAGCTCCAGGAATAGTCGGAGCCATACCCAATCGAAAAAGAATGTTATCCAAGCGCATTTCGAGTAATTGTAGTAAAACCTGACCTGTCGGACCTTTGGCCTTTCCGGCGATACGAACGTATTTAAGCAATTGGCGTTCTGTAAGACCATAATGAAAACGCAATTTTTGTTTTTCTTCTAGGCGAATACGATATTGGGATTTTTTCCAAGACCCCGATTGGTTTCTACGATCCTTTCGGTCTTTGGGACTTTTATTAGTTAGGCCCGGTAAAGCCCCCAGCCGGCGTATTTTTTTGAAACAAGGTCCTCGGTAACGTGACATAAAGACTCCTTCCTCTTATTTATATTTCACTCTTATTGATGAAATTTCATTTTACAGAATAAAACTAAACTCAAACTGAACTAAATGAGAAATGAAGTGAAAGTGACTCAAATGTACTATTAAAGAATAACGAGATAAATTGGATAAAGAAATATCCAGCTCTTTCCTTTATATTCTCTATATAGATATAGAAAAAGAAAAGGATAAAGAAATATCCAGCTCTTTCCTTTATATTCTCTATAAAGATATAGAAAAAGAAAAGGATCTTTTTATGTCCGAGTTGGAAGTTCCTATAACCTAATAGAAATCGATGACTTTTAGCAAAAGCGGAAGACATTTTTTTCACTAGTCTTTGATTTCAAAAGGACATTCTCACTGATGAAAAATCAAAAAAAGAAAGAGAGAAAAGCCTACTATCGGAATCGAACCGATGACCATCGCATTACAAATGCGATGCTCTACCCTCTGAGCTAAGTAGGCTGACATACGATAAATTTGACACGCCTAGGAATTCAATAAACTCTCAGAATCCTTGCTTGCTATTAACTAATTAGAATACAATTTTTTTGAAATTCTGAGCTATTCATAATAAATAGAAATCAAAAACAAGAAAATATAGAATTTCAAAAAATCTGAAATCTTATAGAACATAACGATTAATTTGGGCCTATCGAATTTCGACTTCTTTTTCACAATACTATATATAAATAAGAAATGAATAAATATTCAAAAATTTTTTTGTTTTTGAATTCAACCGACATTTGAAATTCTTTTTATTACCCTTCTCTCTTTTCTTCCCTATCATCTATCTTGCAAATTCTAATTTTTGAATGGAATTCTTAGTTATAACAAATGAGACATGCCGCCGCTTTCATTCGGAAAGGTGGAATTTAGGACGAAAAACCGACCGTTTAAGTAATGGAAATTACATAGAAAAGTGATCGGAAGGAGGACAGATAGATATATGGGATGGATCCACTTATATTGAATTGTAGAGACATAAATGATAAAATCGTTTTTGATTGGACCAAAAAGCAAAGATGAGAAAAGACTTTTGCGAGATAGCAATAAGTCTCTACTAAATTCAATAGTGCCGGTAGAAATAAAAGACAAGTGGGAAGGACATCATAGTGAGATCCTAATCTCAAAGGGGGATATGGCGAAATTGGTAGACGCTACGGACTTAATTGGATTGAGCCTTGGTAGGGAAACTTACTAAGTGAGAACTTTCAAATTCAGAGAAACCCTGGAATTAACAAAAATGGGCAATCCTGAGCCAAATCCCGTTTTCTGAAAACAAAGAAAGGTTTGGAAAGCGAAAATCAAAAAGGATAGGTGCAGAGACTCAATGGAAGCTGTTCTAACAAATGGAGTTGATTGTCTTACGTTGGTAAAGGAATCTTTCTCTTGAAACTTCAGAAAGAGTGAAGGATAACCCTAAACCCTATATAATATACATAGGTAAGGTATGCGTACTGAAATACTATAAAATATCAAATGATTAATGACGACTCGAATCTGTATTTGTTATATGAAAAATGAAAGAATTCTTGTGAATCGATTCAGATTGAAGAATAAAGAGACAAATCATTCACTCCAGAGTCTGATAGATCTTTTGAAGAATTGAGTCATTGGACGAGAATAAAGATAGAGTCCCATTCTACATGTCAATATTGGCAACAATGCAATTTATAGTAAGAGGAAAATCCGTCGATTTTAGAAATCGTGAGGGTTCAAGTCCCTCTATCCCCAAAGAGCCCATTTCGCTGTCTAACGCTTGAGTCTATCCTTTTCTTTATATTGATCCTTTTTTTCGTTAGCGCTTCCAAATTCCTTCTCTTTCCCATTCACCTACGCTTTTACAAACCACTCTGAGCGGAAAGGTTTTTCTCTTCTCACGAGTTTTGTGGGATAGATTATACGTGTACAAATGAACATCTTTGAGCAAGGAATCCCCATTTGAATTTGAATGATTCACAATGGAGATTTTTATTCATCCGGAAACTTACTAAGTTGTTCTTTTGACGATCCAATAAATTCCGGGACCTGGACGAGACTTTCTAATATCCTTTCAATTGACATATACCCAACTTCTCTAGTAAAATGAGGATGCAGTATCGGGAATAGTCGGGATAGCTCAGCTGGTAGAGCAGAGGACTGAAAATCCTCGTGTCACCAGTTCAAATCTGGTTCCTGACACACGATTCATTTGGCTGAGCCTCTATAAAGTAATTGATATGAATCGAGATACATTTTGATTCAATTCCCAAAGAGTCTAGATAATAATACATATTAGCCCTCTCGGTTTTTAGAGAGATATCCCATCTATTTTGATTTGATAGATGGGTAAAGACTTTCTTAGACAAAGTATCTAAGAAATGAGACTCTAGATTTCTATTCTTTTGAGTTAATTTATCCTCTCCTTCAAAAAAAACGAATAGAAATCGAATCCGATATCCTTTCATTCCCTTGTATTTTTTTCAAATTCTATTTTTGCATTGCCTCCTACATTACATGACTTTATTAGAGTCCGTCTAAGTGATGTGCGCACGACAAAGTTCATGATGCAGAACTCATTTGGTTCATCCTATTGGCTTGGATCATCCGAAATAAGTATTTTTCCAATTTGAGAATCCCAATGAAGCCCTAAGTGTCTTGTTTGTTATCCTAGCCAGACTACAAATGAGACCTAAATTCCTATGTTTCACCGAGAACAGAGCCTGGAATCTA